TTAATTTTTATTTATTATATATATATATATATATATATATATATATATATAATAATATTAATATTTAATAATAATATTTATTATTAATTATTATATAATATTTAGTAATAAATTTCGAATTCGAAATTGAATATTCTAATTTTTAGAATTTAGAATTCTATAATCTATACTATAATAATGTAATAATTAAGTTAAAGTAAACAGTAATTAATATTACTTAAGAATTATAAGATATTTAATTATTCCATATTTGATTGTTAGATATTTTATTTTTAAATAAATTTTATTAATTTATTTTTTATTATTATTTTAATATTAATTTTTAATTTTAAATTAAAAAAATAATTATTTATATAAATTAAATTCTTTTTATTTATATATAAAAAATAAAAAAAAAAAAATAAAAAAAAAAAAAAAAAAAAATAAAAAAAAAATGATTGTTAGATATTTTATTTGATTATTAGATATTTTTATTTTTTTTATTATATTCTTATACATTTTTATTTTCATTTTAAAATGAAAGAAATAGAAAAGACTAACCCAGATCATAATCAAAGATTCCCACGTTTTCATTCGGAAATATATAGAAAGAATCGACCATTCGAGTATTCCAAATTGCATAAAAACATAATTGAAGTAAGGGCATAGAATATAGATAGATATGTGGTATATATCTGTGTATATTGAATTGCGAATAAATACATAATAGAATCATTTCTGATTCAACCAAATAATAGAATGGTATCCAATATAGATGAAATAAAATCAATAAAATAGGAACAAACATTTTTCAATATAAGAATCCCTATTTAATGAATTCAAAAGTTCCGGCATAATGTTCATAATTCAAAATAGAAATAAAAAAGTATTCTAATGAGATTTGAATTTTTCAAATCAAAAAGGGGGATATGGCGAAATAGGTAGACGCTACGGACTTAATTGGATTGAGTCTTGGTATGGAAACTTACCAAGTGAGAACTTTCAAATTCAGAGAAACCCTGGAATTCACAATGGGCAATCCTGAGCCAAATCCTGTTTTCCGTAAACAAGGAAAGAAACAGAAAGTTATAATAAAAAAGGATAGGTGCAGAGACTCAATGGAAGCTGTTCTAACAAATGGAGTTGACGACTTTTCCTTTTGCATTAGGAAAGGAATCCTTCCATCAAAATTCTAGGAATGAATCAAAGATAAACCTATGGGTATATACTGAAATACTATTTCAATTGATTAATGAAGACTTCAAATCTCCGTTTGTGAGAAAAATATTTAAAAATGAAAGATGTAAATCAATTCCAAGTTTAATAAAGTTGAAGAAAAGACGAAATATTCATTGATCAAATCATTCACTCCATCATAATCTGATAGATCCTTTGAGGAACTGATCCATTAGACGAGAACAAAGATAGAGTCCTATTCTACATGTCAATACCGACAACAATGAAATTTATAGTAAGAGGAAAATCCGTCGACTTTAGAAATCGTGAGGGTTCAAGTCCCTCTATCCCCAAAGGACCTGTTTAACTTTCTAATTTTTTCTATATCTTCTCTATAAATAATTCATTATTTATGTGTTTTATTCTATTTATTCTTTCACAAATAAATTGGAATTTTTCTCTTTTTCTTATCCTAATTACAAGTCATAAGTTTTGATATATATGTGAATGTTAAACACGTATAATTTAATTATAAACATACAAATGAATATCTTATTTTTGAGCAAGGAATCGTCCTCATATGCGTGATTAAGACTTTTTGGATTTAGTTGACATAGATTCATTGACATATACTCCAGTAATCTTTTAAAATAAAAATGAGGCTGATGCGTCAAGAATGGTCGGGATAGCTCAGTTGGTAGAGCAGAGGACTGAAAATCCTCGTGTCACCAGTTCAAATCTGGTTCCTGGCATATGATTCATTTGTATGAGTATCAATCATATATTTATTTTATCTATTTAGGTATCTATAGATATATTCTTCCTAGATGCTTAAAGAATAGATGCATTTTTAGGTATTTTCTCTCTCTATATATATAATATATAATAATGAATTATTTTATTTGATTTTGTTTTCCCTTTTTTCTGCTATCTAAAAAAATGTGAATATTTCCATATGGTTAAATTGGTTGGTCGAAAGACCAAAAAGTCTAGTCTAAGCTAGTTTAGAGGTGGAGCAGAATAGTAAAAAGTCATTTTAGATGGATTACATAACACGTTACATAATTCATGATACAGAATTTTTGAAAGACCAAAAAGTCTAGTCTAAGCTAGTTTAGAGGTGGAGCAGAATAGTAAAAAGTCATTTTAGATGGATTACATAACACGTTACATAATTCATGATACAGAATTTTTGCAGTTCATCCTATTTATTAGCTCATCCGAAATAAGTATTGTTCCATATTTTCGAATTTCAAAGAATTGCCATCCAATTTTGTAATCCCTATATTATTATCTTATTTATCAATTTTGTGATTTATCACATAATAATAATATATATGAATGA